CTATTTCCACAGAAGGTGGTGGGATGATATCTTGAGCAGTTACGTATCTAGGACCCCTGACGCAAATGGATGCGTCACGAGTTCCATACAGATGACTTCTCAATACAATTTCTTTCAAATTCATTAAAATTGCATGTACTGATTCTTCAATACCGACTATCGTAGAATATTCATGTGGTACCTTTTCAGATTTTGCACGTGTAATACATGTTCCTTCTATTTCTCCAAGTAAAGCCCTTCGCATCGCGATACCTATCGTATCTGCTTGGCCTTTCATAAGCGGGGCCAAAATGAAACGGCCATAATAAAGACGCTTACTGTCTGTTCTTGATTCAACACACTTCCACTGTAGTGTCCGAGTGGATACTGCTACTTCCTCTCGAACCATAATAATATTATTCTTTTTTCAGATCATTGAATCATTTATTTCTCTTGAAATCCGTTCAATTCTTATTTCTACACACGTCTTTTTTTAGGAGGTCTACATCCATTATGTGGCATAGGGGTTACGTCACGTACGAAACTTAATAGTATACCACTTCTACGAATAGCTCGTAATGCTGCATCTCTTCCGAGACCAGGACCCTTTATCATGACTTCTGCTCGTTGCATACCCTGATCCACTACTGTACGAATAGCATTTCCTGCTGCGGTTTGAGCAGCAAATGGTGTCCCTCTTCTTGTGCCTCTGAATCCACAAGTACCGGCGGAGGACCAAGAAACCACCTGACCTAGTACATCTGTAACAGTCACAATGGTATTGTTGAAACTCGCTTGAACATGAATAACTCCTTTTGGTATTCTACGCCCACTCTTACGTGAACCAATACGCCCATTCCTACGTGAACCAATTCTTGGTATAGGTTTTGTCATATTTTATCATCTCATAAATATGAGTCAGAGATATACGGATATATCCATTTCATATCAAAACAGATCCTTTATTTGTCCATCGGGTCCTTTAGAAAATCCCTTTTTCTTTTTAGAAAGATTACCCTTGTCTCTGTTTATGTCTCGGATTGAAACAAATTACTATAATTCGTCCCCGCCTACGGATCAGTCGACATTTTTCACAAATTTTACGAACAGAGGCCCTTATTTTCATATTTGTTATTCCTTACCTTAATTCCGAATCTACTCCTTGGAAGAAAATAAGTCTCTTGAAATTTTGAACCTCGAATTGTATTCCCACGAAAGGAATGTTTAAAAAGCCACCTACACCTAATCGTTTGAATCTTTGTTGCGAAGTCTATAAATTATACGTCCCCTGGTTGAATCATAACGACTTACTTCGATTTTTACTCTATCTCCTGGTAGTATCCGTATAAAACTTCGTCGGATCCTCCCCGAAACATAACCTAGAATCAGATCTTCATTATCTAAACGAACCCGGAACATACCATTGGGAAGTGATTCAGTAATTAAACCTTCATGAATCAATTTTTGTTCTTTCATTCCAGGTAACCCCCTTGAAGTATCAACTAATGGAGGAGGAGTGATATTAAACAACCCGTCTTTCCTCTCCTTTTTCACAAATAGGAAGTTACGGATCAACTTCGGATACCAGAAGGATCACCATATATAACACAAAACTTCTCCTCCAATTCCTTCTAGTCGAGCTTCTCGATCTGTCATTATACCTCTAGAAGTAGAAAGAATTACAATCCCCATCCCACCTAAAATCCTAGGAATTCGTTGATAGTTGGAATAGATTCGTAGACCGGGTCGGCTGATACGCTTTAAAATATTTCTATATGTTCCTTTCCTATTTCTTCTATGTCGCAGGGTTGAAACCAAGAAATATTTGTTGTTTTCCCGATGTTTCCTAACGTTTTCAATAAAACCTTCTCGTAGAAGTATTTTAACAACGCTTTCGGTCATATTAGTAGATGCTATTCGAACCGTTCCTTTTTTATTCATGTCGGCATTTCTTATAGAAGTTAATATATCGGCAATAGTGTCCCTACCCATGACGAACTATAATTATTGGTGCCTACTAATTTTGATATAATCAACATGTTCCGTTTTTTTTTATGTGAATTTTGGATTCTTTATTTATGAATTATTAAAAGTATATGCGTGAAACACAATCTACTAATTGATCCATTTCAGATACCCTACTATATCATGGTCTCATCTACTAGTATTTATAATACCTCAGGAGCTAATGAGACTATTTTAGTGAAATTCAACTGTCTCAATTCTCGAGCGATCGCTCCAAAAACACGAGTTCCCTTTGGATTTCCTTCTTGATCAATGACAACTGCTGCATTGTCATCATATCGTATTATCATACCGTTGTCACGTCTGAGTTCTTTACATGTACGTACAATTACAGCTCTGATCACTTCTGATCTTTCGAGAGGCATATTGGGCACTGCTTCTTTTATTACAGCAACAATAACGTCACCAATATGAGCATATCGGTGATTACTAGCTCCTATGATTCGAATACACATCAATTCTCGAGCCCCGCTGTTGTCCGCTACATTCAAATGGGTCTGAGGTTGAATCATATCATTTTTTTTTTTAATCTGTTCTTTCAATGCAAAGTTCGAAGGAAAAAAGAAAGAAATATTGTCTGTCCAGAAATAAAGAAATCCGCGATTGTTTTTTTCATCATAAATACCCCTTTGGTTCCACATCCCTATCCTGAAATAATGAATTGCGTTCGTATAGGCATTTTGCACGCAGCTATTTTAATAGCTGCTCTGGCTACAGTTTCCGATACTCCGCCCATTTCATAAAGTATTCGACCCGGCTTAACAACAGATACCCAATATTCGGGAGATCCCTTCCCCGAACCCATACGGGTTTCCGTAGGTCTTACTGTAACGGGTTTGTCGGGAAATATACGGACCCATATTTTTCCACCACGGCGCGCATATCGTGTCATTGCTCGTCGCCCTGCTTCTATTTGTCTAGATGTGATCCAAGCGGGTTCAAGTGACTGAAGAGCATATCTACCGAAACAAATATGATTGCCTCGATAAGATATTCCCTTCATTCTTCCTCTATGTTGTTTACGGAATCTGGTTCTTTTGGGGTTATAGTTGATGGTTGTTTCTCAACCTCATCTCTACTACAGAACCGGACATGAGAGTTTCTTCTCATCCAGCTCCTCGCGAATGAAACGATTCAATAATATTACAGATACACATGTATTTATTGAATAATACACTAAATCATGGGATTTATTGATATTGAATCTGTCACGTAGGAATCTGTATATCTTGTATATATAGCTAGACGTATATTTCTATATATAGAAGATAATTCCTTTTCTTTATTTTTATAACGAATCCTTGACCTTTACCGAATCGGCCAAAATTTTGCAATTCAATAAGGGTTTCGCGGGCGAATATTTACTCTTTCAATATTTGTTTCATTCGTAGGGTCAACCCATGGCCTCTCAGAATAAATCAATTGGTTCCTGGTTGGTTCCGCCATCCCACCCAATGAATCATTAGGATTCGTTTTCAATAGAATCTTCTGCAGTCACAGGTTCCGTCGTTCCCATAGCTTCTCCATTAATGGCTAGGCCTGAACTCTGCAATGGAGCTCCTCAATTCAAGTTCGTTCCCAAGTCAATCTCCTCAGTCTCTATTGACTCGAGGCTCTTTATTATTGGTATTTTTCCTATGAACCGTATTCATCTAATTATGGACGAATCAGTATTGATGCTTTATCACACTGCCTTTTATGAGATGATTCATAATAGACCATACATATTGGAATCATATACCATTGATATTCTCCTTCTCTCTTTCTCTCGCCCTTCCATTTACCCACATCCCTCTATTTTCGCTTCACAATCCATAATCAGATTGATTTTTCCTTTATGGAAAAAAGATTTCAGTTGCTACAACTATATGATTGACACATCATATAGTGACTGGTTCCTTGGATCTCGATAATACGAAGCAATGAGCTGGTTCTAAGTTCTATAGTTATTAGTTAGGGGCCAGTCCTTTTTTTTGAATCCCAACTCTAAAGAAAAACCAACGAGTCACACACTAAGCATAGCAATTCTACCAAATGATCAATCCAATTTTTATTCAACCCTATAGAATTAGAATTGCTCATTTTTCATTGAAGGGAAAAAGAATAGTTTGTCGTTTTTTGTTCTATCACTGGATAGAATGGCAAGGAAAGGCCCATTATTGCTCGTCTACAAATATCCAAATTTTGATGCCTAATACCCCATAGATAGTTCGAACTGTATAGGAACAATGATCAATTTTAGCTCGAATGGTTTGTAGGGGAACCCTACCTTCTCTGATCCATTCGACACGTGCAATTTCTTTTCCGTCGATACGTCCTGCAATTTGCACTTGAATTCCTTTTGTATCCGCTTGTTCAGTTAATTCAATAGCTTTTTTCATTGCCTTTCGAAAGGAAACTCTATTCTTTAATTGTAGAGCTATATATTCTGCAAGAATATTAGGTTGTCCATAAGGTTTTGCAACTCTTGTGATAGCAATGTTAAGTCTCCGGTTCACAGAATGAAATCCTTTTTGTACATTGATCTGTAATTCTTCGATTCCTCGTGTTCGACCCTCTATTAACAAATTTGGAAATCCAATATAGATTATGACCTGGATCAGATCGATTTTTTTTTGAATCTCTATATGTGCAATTCCTTCGAAACCCGAGGATATTCTCCTATTTTTTTGTACATAATTCTTGATACAATCTCGTATTTTTTCATCTTCCTGGAGACCTATGGAATAATTTTTTGTTTGCGCGAACCAAAGGGATCTATGCTTTTGGTTTTCCCCACCAAGTCGGAAACCAAGGGGATTTATTTTTTTGCCCATATTTTTCTTCTCTCTCTTTCTCTTTTTTTTCTCTCTCTCTCTCTTTCTCCCGATATCTATCTATTATATTCCATTCATCCTCTCTTTCTAAATATAGATCCTGATCCGTTTTCTTTTTAGAGCTATCCCTCACTACAATAATTATATGACAGGTGGGTCTTTTTATCGGATAACTACGTC